TTTCCCTTTGAAGCCAGAATAGCTTTTCCTTGATATCTGACATAATGCACAAAAAGATCCTTGAACACCCAGAGGTTGGTCTGAAAATCATTACGAAAAACTACTAAAAAATTTTCTATTTTTCCATAAAAAAGTGTTCGCTCAATAAAAGATCTATAAGATGTTAATCGTAAGTGAGCGGATTGTTTACGGAGAAAAACAAATATGGATTCGCATTCATATACATGAAAATTATATAGGAACAAGAAAATTCTTTGATTCTCGTTTGAAAAAAAGGAAGTGTATTGATTATTTTGAGTAATAAGATTATTCCAATTATGATACTCATAGAAAAAGAATCGCAATAAATGCAAAGAGGGGGTATCCTGGATCCAACAGCGGAGGGGTTGAACCAAAAGTTCAAGATGGGTGGGGTAGGGTATTAGTATATCTAATACATGATTTAAATGTGATAAATTATCCTCTAAAAAGGGAAATATTGAATGAATTGATCGTAAATTACAATTACGATATTTTGGGATTTCTTTCCCGTCTAGGACAGATACTAATCGCAGTGAGAATGAAGTTTCCACAACGGCAGAAAAACCCTCTGATATCATTTTCGAATCAAAATGATTCTTATGATCAACAAATTTCTTTTTGATAGAATCATTATCAAAAAGAATAAAATGCTTCTGCTGATACATTCGGGTAATTAAACGTTTCACAATTAGTGAACTGGATTTATTGTCATAACCTGAAGTTTCAATAGGTTCATAAAGAACTGATCTATTTAAACCATGAGCAAGTGCATAAAGATACTCCTGAAATAGAAGTGGATATAGATATAAGAAGTCTTGTTGCCGAGATCTACCTATTCGTAAATATCCTTGGGATTCTTCCATTTAAAATTAGATTTGAACCAAAGGCCGTTTCTTGGGCTATCAAATGAAACATTGTGCGATACAGTCAAAACAAGGTATATAGTTAAGAATAGATACCTCGGAGACAGATAAGCTAATCAACGGATTCTCCTTTTTCAATTCAATTGGATTGTATTCGTTCTTTAGATATAAATTGAGAAATCCTTTATTTTTGCAACCCGACCGCTCTTTTGACTTGAGAATCCATTCTGTTTATCAATATACCGCTTCTTCTACACATTTGTCTCCGCTCTAGAAGAGTGGATATAGTTAGGATTCAAAAAAAAAAAAAGAGAGAGAATCCACTTATTATGATTATGGGAGAACCTTTTCCCTCATTAGGTACTAATTTATTTCTAACGTATAATTAGATCGGGAAATCATTCGAATTTAAGAACAGAAGCTCGTTGCTTTTTGTTTCCTATAATTGGAGCCTTGCAGCTCTATCCATTTATTCACTCGACCTGTTATTTTTTGTACCGCTTTAAGTATCTTATATCTTAAGTATAAGAATTTCAACAAGATTTTGTACTGATCCGGTAAGAATGAAGTACTCTTAGAGTTGTTCGTTAATACAATACGTACGACATGCTGTTTTTTCCATTCGTTCCCTTTCAGGATCAGTCGTGGTCTTACAAACTTTACCAATGGTATGGACGAATTCATTGCTTCATCCAAATGTGTAAAAGATTCTAGCCGCACTTAAAAGCCGAGTACTCTACCGTTGAGTTAGCAACCCAAATTTATGTAATTTTGGTGTGTAGATACGATCGGAATCAAAATAAAGAGATTGGATTGCACGACCCCATGGATATTTTTTGTGTCACATCAAATTCAACTAAGCCACCGTTTGCATGGCATGAAGTAAAGTAAAAAATAAAAAACTTATTTATGGGTCGGAGATAAATAGATCTATATTATCTTTATCCACGATAAAATTATATTTATTCAATACACTATTGTCAATATGAACGTTGAAAAAACAAAAGAAATGAAAGTTAAATAAAAAAGGGGACTTGTGTTGGATTGACACTACATAGACAATCAAAAAGTTCGGGTGGATAAAAAAAAGAAACTAAGTAAAAAAAAAAGTTCAAAATAAAATATCGAGTTTATTCAATATCCCTATCCCTAAAAGTACACTAAGAAAACTCAACCTACTTTTTTGCGGAGTCTCACCACCCAATTGAGGGGAATCATAAAATTTTCTAGATCCGCTTATCACTCCATCTTTTTTCAATCCCCCGCATATCACTTAGAAAAGAATAAAGAGGTTTGTCGTTAGTTATTTTTATTTTCTATAAATCTAAATACGAGATCATATGGGAGCAATAAATATGGAATAGAGGAAGAAACCGGGAAAAATAAGGACGGGAATAGCCAAGAAAAAATAACACAAAACTAGCCTAGGAGCGCGGCCCCCCTCTTTTTTCATTTTCTTTATTATTTTTTATTTATCGTTTATTTCAATTTAATTAACGCGGAGTTCTTTAAATATCTCTGCCTTCCTTAAAATATCCTGAACAGTTTCTGTGGGTTGAGCGCCCTTTTCCAGAAAATATAGAATAGCGGGAACATTTAAATAAGTTTTCTTTTTTCTCGGATCATAAAAACCCACTTTCCGAAGATCCCTTCCTTCTCTTCGGGATCGAACATCAATTGCAACGATTCGATAGATAGCTCATTGGGATAGGTGTAGATGAACAATGCCCCCCTTAGAAACGTATAGGAGGTTTTCTCCTCGTACGGCTCGAGAAAGAATGATTCGATTTTATCATTTTGAAAATTTATGTATAATATATTATATTCTAAAATAAAGTGACAAATAGATCCATAAAATCAATCAAAAAAGAAATTCAATTAGAATTAGACTATGATTTAATTCATTTTTTATTCTTCCCACTTCCCCCAAAAAATCATTCGTACTTACTAACTTAACTCATAACTCAAGTTGGACAATTCTCAAAGAATTAAAAGGAAACTCTTTAAGACTTTGGCATTTCTTTTATTGAGCTGTCTCTAACCTCCGTTTTGTCTCATTTATAAGAAAATTTTTGATTACTGATTTTTTTTGCTCCAATTGTTGAGACAATTGAAAATGGCGTTTTCTTGTTACGGGATCTTTTATCTTTTTTTTTTGAATCATTGGGTTTAGACATTACTTCGGTGATCCTTCATCGTCTCAAAATGGCAGCAACATACCTTTTGTGATTTCTTTCTCTCGAGGAATCATACAGACGGTAGATTCCCATGCGATACACTTTTTATCAAAATCAAAATAGTTTGATTAATTCCAACAAGAGTTTCAGGTCCAAAAGAAATTTTTGTTGAAATTGAATGCATTCGATTTCTATATCGAAGATATACTTACGAAGTTGGAATAACTTATTGATTGACACTAACCCTAGATCCTTGCCTCTGAGAAATGAATCAATCATTTCTTCTCGAGCTCCACTGTGTACTATTTACTTACAACCCAACTAAAACTAATATAGGGTTCTAGTAGAATAGAACAAATTATGTCGAGTCAAGAGCACCATATATTCCTAATAAAAAATGATGGATGTAAGAATCCACAACCGATCATGTCCTTCAAGTCGCACGTTGCTTTCTACCACATCGTTTTAAACGAAGTTTTACCATAACACTCCTCTCATTTGGAACCCGTATGGAATTGATTCCGTAGGGAATCATGAATAGTCATTGGCTCAATCAAAACATAGTAATCGATACTTTAATATATTAATCTAAGATTCTTTTCTTTAACAATCTTTATTATGATAAAATCAAATCGAAAGCTCTGGGACGGAAGGATTCGAACCTCCGAGTCGCGGGACCAAAACCCGTTGCCTTACCACTTGGCTACACCCCATTTTTTGTTTTATTCAACACAAATAAACACTAATATTGGTATTGGTTGTTCGTCAATTCCTACCCCAATATCTATGGAATCCGTTCGGTTGTTGCTAGGATTTAACACATGTAGTTGTTGAATTAAACTGAATTTATTGATCATTACATAGAATTTAATTAAGATATTGTATGAAAGTATGATTCCTTCTATTTTCGTGCGAGAATTGAAGGGTTTTTGATTGGGTACGTAAAAAAGCAGGATTATTTTGTCCACTTTCCTAATTTTTCCCTTATATCGTATCTATAACTCAATCAAAATACAATTATCTCCAAGAATGAAATGCTTGTTATGCTTAATATCGTTAGTTTGATCTGTATCTGTCTTAATTCTGCCCTTCATCCGAGTAGTTTTTTCTTTGCTAAATTACCCGAGGCTTATGCTTTTTTCAATCCAATCGTAGATATTATGCCAGTCATACCAGTGTTCTTTTTGCTCTTAGCCCTTGTTTGGCAAGCTGCTGTAAGTTTTCGATAAGATCTTTAATTTTAATACAGGCCTACAAACACTCAGGATTTATTCAATAAAAAAAAAAGGATTCTAAAAATTGATAAGATCAGATGTCTCTTACATTATGAACCCTTGATTCAAATATGGAAATTCTTGGTTGGATAGGCGCTCTGAATCATCCCATTTCCTCATTTTGACCTTCAACTCCCAGTGAACAAGAAACTATTAGGGTCCCCCACAATAACTAACCGTGGGTATGAAATATATTTTTGATACAAAAAAAATCTTATTAGAAATTCATTTCTACAAATTTTTTCTTTATCTATAAAGCACTCCAGGTTTGGTGTAAAAATAGAATATGTGGTATAAAAATGGATAATCTATTCCCCTTTTCCCCCCAAAAAGATCTTATCTTGGAGATTGTGTAATGCTTACTCTCAAACTCTTCGTTTACACAGTAGTTATATTCTTTGTTTCTCTCTTTATCTTTGGATTCCTGTCTAATGATCCAGGGCGTAATCCTGGACGTGAGGAATAAAAAACAAGATTTCTCGTTGTTTGATTTATTCATTTTCTTATGATTTTCTCTATTCCAGATCCAGATATTGAATATTCTATTGAACTCTGAGAAAATAAAGAGGGCCCCTAGATGCTTTTTTTTTGAATTCGAAATAAAATATCAAGTCATCAGAAGAAACGGAAAGAGAGGGATTCGAACCCTCGGTACGAAGAACTCG